TATTAGATTAGATCGAGATCAAAAGATTCTTTCGTGACCTAACTACAAGAACGAGATTTTATAATAGAATACGGAACGATAAAATGTAGAACGTAAAAAAGAAAAGATAATAGAAATTACTAACCCAGTTAGACCAAAAAAAAGATTTTCTTTTTTCGAGTGATTGCGTGATAACTTTTTTCTTCTCAGTCATTCAAGATATTAAGTGAATGAACCTATTACGGAATCTAATGAGTTAAACTGAAAGTAATTTTTTTTTAATATTTTATTTATTTATGTTGGCTCTAAAATATAAATAGGATCCGAGACAATAAAAAAAGTTTTCTTCTATTCTTTCATAATGTAATCATTTTAAAAAAGTTTAATTTTTGAGTAAAGTTACACGGCCCAGTTATTTTTATTAGTTTATATAAGTTTATCCCCAAGAGTTGCTCAATGAATCGGTTGATTGGAATCGCGGGATGGGTAGATATCGTAGATGATGAATCAATTTCTTTTTATACGCCTGTCACTTTATATTTGTTAGTACCGTCTATAATGATAGATGAATCAAAAACTTTCAATTAAAATTATTCTTTCAATTGGTATTTTTGCTTATCTCCTATTTTGGAAAAAGGAAACTTAGGTAAGTGCTTTTTTATAAACATAAACATATGTATAATGTATAAAAAGAACATATTTCATTTAGCTCCTTCATGCCTACTATAACTAGTTATTTCGGTTTTCTACTAGCGGCTTTAACGGTAACCTCAGCTCTATTTATTGGTCTGAGCAAGATACGACTTATCTGAAATCTGAAATTAGTATTTGAAATGCACAATTCAGAAAAAGAAATCTTTCGATAGGCTTCCGTATAAATTTCCAATTCTTGGTCATTGAGATTCATGGTAATTCGGATTAATATTTAGGTATATATATATATATTACCTCCTTTTTCTCTTTTAAAATAAATTACAATGATTGAAGTTTTTCTATTTGGAATCGTGTTAGGTCTAATTCCTGTTACTTTGGCTGGATTATTCGTAACTGCATATTTACAATATAGGCGTGGTGATCAATCGGACCTTTGATTAATTACTATCTCTTTTTTTGATTGACCTCCTACTTTCTTTGGAGGTCAAATTTAGATTGCGGTTCAAGTTAGTTAAGCTTTTTCAGTCTAATTTGATCTAATGATCTAAGAAAAATAAGGACGAAATCACGCTCTGTAGGATTTGAACCTACGACATCGGGTTTTGGAGACCCGCGTTCTACCGAACTGAACTAAGAGCGCTTTCTTATCAGAAGAGAGAAGACTTTAAAGACACTTTTTTAACCCCAATACGTCTTTGAATGAACGATTATATATTTATATATTTATTATAAATATATGTTCAATTTGAATCGATCTCAATTAATCCCTCGTTACTGCTCAACGGAGAAGTAATAGGTAGGGATGACAGGATTTGAACCTGTGACATTTTGTACCCAAAACAAACGCGCTACCAAGCTGCGCTACATCCCTCCAATTGGTCTACAGTGTCATTGTATAGAATTCCTATCTTGTTTTCCACATCTTTATTTCCTCCATTGATATATAGAATATATATGGGCATTTCGTCTTTTTGGTCCCATTTAACATATAATAGTAATATATAGTATATATAGTAAAAGGCTTATATACGTATGAAATACGGAACCTGTCGTAAAAATAAATGAGTAGTTTTCGGTAATGCTCGGGAAGAAGGGGACGCTTTTTATGTTTTAAGAAAAAAATTTTATTCACCCGATAGTTGTACATTTCAATTTTAATTAGGGATTCCGTGTACAAGGTTCTTAACTGCATATGCATCTGAGCATATATGTATTACCATTTTAGATTACAATAAAATATATTACAATAAAAAAAGGAAGGAGATTTTTCAATGCGAGATCTAAAAACATATCTTTCCGTGGCACCAGTATTAAGTACTCTATGGTTCGGGTCTTTAGCAGGTCTATTGATAGAGATTAATCGTTTTTTCCCAGATGCGTTGACATTCCCTTTTTTTTGATTCTAGTTATTGACACGGTACCAAATAACGAAGATTCGAGATACAATTAAATATTTGTGACTAATCCTTCACGCCCTTTTTCTCTTTTTTCCTTTTAGAATAAGAGGGAGGAAAGAGAAAAAAATAAAAGGTGGATTCAACAGCTTCGAGACTTGGGTTCAAGTTTGAATTAAATAAATTTTAAAAGTGATGGAGGTAGAATAAACAAGGTGGGGTCTAGATATAGGACAAGACTCTTATACAAGGTACTTAAATGTAAATGAAATACTGTGATTTGAAATAAAGTTTATAAATCATTCTATTTTTTTTAGTATATTGGTTGCAGCGAAATTTTTCATAATTGGATTTCAAGTTAGTAACTTCTATTTTTTCCTTCCTTTCTTCTTCTTCGTTTTGGATCGAAAATAGAAGAGTCGCGTAAATCAAAAATCCAAAGGGGGTTCATGGCCAAGGGGAAAGATGTCCGAATAACGGTTATTTTGGAATGTACATGTTGTGTTCGAAACGGTGTTAATAAGGTATCAACGGGTATTTCCAGATATATTACTGAAAAGAATCGTCACAACACGCCTAATCGATTGGAATTGAGAAAATTCTGTCCATTTTGTTACAAACATACGATTCATGGGGAGATAAAGAAATAGATCGAATCGAGCACATGTATGTAACCCTTCGAAGGAAGGGGAAAAAATGACATTCTATATAAATAAAACATAGTTAATATAGTTATTAAATATAAATATAATAGTTAATATTATATATATATTATTAATTATTAACATAATTAAATATAAACAAACCAAATCCTATTTATTCTAATTCATTTTAGATCCGATCAAAATAGGATTTTCGGGATAAGGAATAAACTAAACAAACCATGGATAAATCCAAGCGACCTTTTCTTAAATCCAAGCGATCTTTTCGTAGGCGTTTGCCCCCGATCCAATCGGGGGATCGAATTGATTATAGAAACATGAGTTTAATTAGTCGATTTATTAGCGAACAAGGAAAAATATTATCTAGACGGGTGAATAGATTGACCTTGAAACAACAACGATTAATTACTATTGCTATAAAACAAGCCCGTATTTTATCTTTGTTACCTTTTCTTAATAATGAGAAACAATTTGAAAGAACCGAGTCGACCGCCAGAACTGCGGGTCTTCGAGCCAGAAATAAATAGGCTTACTCTTTCTTCACTTGAATAAAAATTCAAATCCGAACTCAAACGCAGATTGATGTTTTGTTCAAAAAATATGAAAAATGCAGATTAAATTATCGTGTCGTAAGAAAAAAAGGAATCGGGTAAGAATAAATCTTTTTTTTTTGAGTGTGTTCATTCATTTTTACTAATTTTTTAGCATATTCATTTTGACTCTACCCTCCCGGAGTTCATTCTCCGGGGAAAACTACGTTTAAATTATTCCGGTGGATTCTTTCCAATCTACTTCTTTTATGATCTCATTCGAAATCATATAAAGACATTTTTTATTTGATATAGCTATTTGTGCAAGTATTTTACGATTAAGAAGCACCTGTTTCTTATATAGGTCGTGTATTAATCTACTATAACTATAGGATACCCCTATTTCACGAATTACTGCGTTTATTCGAGTGATCCACAAACGGCGAAAATTTCTCTTTTGCTTATCCCTATCCCGATGAGACGAAACCAAAGCTCTTATTTTCTGTTGAGTAATTGTTCGAGTAAGTCTTGAATGAGCCCCTCGAAAGCTTGATGCAAATAAACGAATTTTTGTTCTACGTCTCCGAGCTATATTTCCCCGTCTAATTCTGGTCATTGAATAAATGAAACTTTGACGAATAACTAATAGATTTCCTTTCTTTCAGTTATTCTTTTTCCCTTTCCTAGTCTATTAATAACAAAGCTTTTTTCCAATGTATAAACTAAAAATTCAAATGGCTTTGGCTACTATAACCTTCCCGACCACTATTTTTCTTTTTTCTAGGCATTTCACTTCGAAATAATAAATTTTATTTTACTAGGTATCAAAATAGAATAAATATAAAATAGAAATGGATAAAGAAATAGCGGCTTCCTTCGTTTCTATGATTACTTCTTAAACGGTGAGGTTTTCTCTATACACCGGAGCCTTTACTTCATTTAATCAATGTTATTGGTAACTTGTATAGTTCACATTCTTTGGCTCTACCCATGAATTATCCAGTAATAGGTCTTTCACGATTAGATCTACTTACACAGTAACGGTATTTAATTATGAAAGTTGGCTGGGTAGCTAACCCTTTTAGTCCGTTCTTGCAAGAAGGGGCCTAAGTTTTCTATTTTTAAGTAAGATTTCCTCCGCTTAATGGATAACCATTTGCTACCAATGGAGAATTGCTTCTCATCTTAAATTGAGATGATTGGATTTGCACCAATGGAAACCATAAATTTCATACACAATAGAATGGATGGATTCTCTTTTTTTTAGATACTGAATTGAATGGACTTCTTTTTCTATTCTATCCTATTCGCCGGTACTGATCATTGATACTAGAAAAAGTTTTCTTTCTTTTATCGCAGCTCATGATCTGAACGAGTCACACATACACCCTAGTACATGTTCCTCGACGCTGAGGGCATCCCCGAAGCGCGGGGGATTTTGTGACATTTCTAATTGGCTGTCTTGTATTTCTAATAAGTTGTTTAATAGTTGGCATGTTGAAGCATATCATATAAATAATGGGCCGGTTTAGATCGATCCTAACCTGATGATTTTGAATGATTTGAATTACTTCTATTTAATTTTATAGTAAATTCAGCAAAAATCTAAAATATGAAATCGAGGATTTACGCGAAATAAATAGAAATTCGGGCTATTTTCACCCAACCACCGCTACAAGATCAACAATTCCATAAGCTTGGGCTTCTGTTGCTGACATAAAAACATCCCTTTCCATGTCTTCCGAAACAACCCATAAGGGTTTGTCCGTTCTTTGTACATA